ATATCAGCAAAAGAACGTTCTCCCGTGCTTCCAGACATTCTGAGCTCCACAAATTTTTGTACATTCAAAACAAAAAAGGAATCGATTCCGTGAAAGATGGGATCAGTAAATGGAAAACTACTGATATTTCATCTTTGTGAGATCATCAATTTTGTACCAAAGGCGTATTTCGAGTATACCGAATCAGTATAGCTATCCTTCCTCTGGCACAGCAACGCAGTCTCGATGGGTACCGAAATACTACATAATTCTTTTCTTCTTTTTTTGTTCCTTGTCTATGCATAACTGTATGTTATTCAATAGATCAATAGAAAATTCCTCAAATTCCTTATAAGGTGTTTCCATTATTGGCTTCGTAATAGAAAGTAAAGATCTTGGAAAAGTATGAATCAATGGGTTCTAATAATTCATGAAAGATATTATCATATTCACACATTTCAATTATATGTGAAATCTATAAACCCCTTTTTTTGGTTAAAAGTTTTTTTTGTTCGAATCTTTCATTTCATTTCAAGTAATTGGTTGGTCGTACAATAAATATACTATAATAAATATACTATAATAAATACAAAATACAAGAATAGATAATATTTAATGAAAGAAAGAGAACATAGTTGGAACAATCAATATTCGTGACGCAACAACGGTTGCATTAGATGCAAAACAAAGGTTCTTTCTTGACCGAACTATATGGAACTCCATGATATGGAAAGACAGAATATAGAACCTAAAAGGATAATGGAAGTTGTTCGTCTTTGAATCGAGTTGGACCCCCCAAAAAGAATAAAAATGAAAGTAAAGGTTTTATTTTTTTTTGATAGATCGTTTCGATATATCGTAGGGCACTTTTTTTTTTCTCATTCGAGATATTATGGCCAATTAACCAACCTATTAATGTACTGAATCCAATGAGTAAAAAAAAAATAAGTAAAAGGTAATATCAGGTCGTTCGCCCCAAAATGGATTAGATCCTTTTTATTGAAAAAGAAAAGAAATGATCAAAATTGAAGTTCTTTTCAAATCCAATTTTTTTATTTTATTCCAAAATTACTTAAATATAATTTCATTTTTGAATGAAGTTACACGACACAGTTCTTATTACTATTACTTTACTCAACTCACGAATTGCACAATGAATCTGTCGATTCGGAATCACAGGACCGATCGATGTCACAGCTGATGAATCAAGAACTTTCAATTGAACTAAACTAATCCTGTCAATTGGTTTTTTCTTACCGTTACTGTTGTATCTGAGAAAATTGAAACTTAGGTAAGTGTTTTATCAACATATGTAACAAAAGAACATATCTAATTTAGCTCTTTCATGCCTACTATAACTAGTTATTTCGGTTTTCTACTGGCTGCTTTAACTATAACCCCAGCTCTATTGATTGGTTTGAATAAGATACGACTTATTTGAAATGAATTGAACGAACAATTCATAAAAATGAATATTTCTCTGAGATTCCAGGTGTTCCATGGTTCCTTTCCACATCAATTGCCAATTCTTGGTTATTGAGATTCACGAATAATTCAGATTAATATTTAGGGATAGATCTTACCCATCTTTTTATCCCCTCAAAAAACCGAAATATGATTGAAGTTTTTCTATTTGGAATCGTCTTAGGTCTAATTCCTATTACTTTGGCAGGATTATTCGTAACTGCATATTTACAATACAGACGTGGTGATCAGTTGGACCTTTGATTGAGTAACATTTATTTTTTTTGATTGATCTCCTCCCTGCGGGAGGTCAAATTCAAGTTTCAATTAAACTTTTTTTTGTTAAGTTTTTTTATTGTGATTCGACATAACATAAACGGAATCACGCTCTGCAGGATTTGAACCTACGACATCGGGTTTTGGAGACCCGCGTTCTACCGAACTGAACTAAGAGCGCTTTCTTATTACAGGAGATACGACTGTAGTGTAAAGAAAAGGGTTTTTTACCCCCAAACATATCTTGCATACGTATAGCATGCAAAAATGAAAGATTATGTCCAATTTCAATCGATCTTAATTAATCCCTCGTTACTGCCCATAAGAGAAGTAATAGGTAGGGATGACAGGATTTGAACCCGTGACATTTTGTACCCAAAACAAACGCGCTACCAAGCTGCGCTACATCCCTTTTTCAAGTTCTTGTACAGTGTCATTGTACAAAATCCCTGTCTTGTTTTCCACATTGTTATTTTCCCCTCTATCTATATACAATTTTCTTGTCATTTCTTCTTTTTGGTTTCATATAATAAAAGAATTTTATACATCTGAAACCTAACGTATAAAAAAAAATTTTAATTTATCTTATCGGCGTATCGTATAAAAAAAGAATAAAAATTTATCGGAAATGCTCAGTAAGAAGGGGTCATCTTTTTCTTTTTTAGGGACAGGAAAATCTCATCTATTGGTTCATTGTACATATCTATTTTAGTTAGGAATTCCGCGTAAAGTAAAAAAAAAAAAAGAAAAATGATCTTGAACTACAACATCTGACCATACATATATGTATTACAATAAAGAAGGAGGATTTTCAATGCGAGATATAAAAACATATCTCTCCGTGGCACCTGTGCTAACTACTCTATGGTTTGGGTCTTTAGCAGGTCTATTGATAGAAATTAATCGTTTATTCCCAGATGCCTTGTCATTCCCTTTTTTTTCATTCTAGTTATTAATATGCGAAGAAATGAAGAAAATTAGGGATACAATTCTATGTGACGTGACTCAAATTTCGCCCCTTCCTTTTTTTTTTTCAGTTCTTTAGGATAGGAAGGAAAGAAAAAGAAAAAGTGTATTGAACCTCGACAAAAATCTGGTGAATCTAAGATCGAATTTGGGGAACAGAAATGGAAATGTGTATCCAGATCTAGGGCAGGATCCACGAAATCATAGCATAGAAAGAAGATACTTAAATGAAATATTGGGATTTAAGATAGGAATAATTGATAGTTAGAAAGAAATTGTATTACTTAATTATTACTTTATTATTAATTATTACTATTATTATTACTATTACTCTATTAATATTAATTGTAATTATATAATTACAACACATACAACACAACGAAATCTTTAGCTTTAGAAATGAAAATGGAATTTCAAGTTAGTAACTTCTATTGATTTTCTTATTGATTTTTTTGTTCTTTTATTCTTCTTCAGTTCGGGTCGAAAATAGAAGAAGTTAAGTCGATCCAAATCAAAAGGGGGTTCATGGCCAAGGGTAAAGATGTCAGAGTCAGAGTTATTTTGGAATGTACCAGTTGTGTCCGAAATGGTGTCAATAAAGAATCGCCGGGTATTTCTAGATATATTACTCAAAAGAATCGACACAATACATCCAGTCGATTAGAATTGAGAAAATTTTGTCACTATTGTCACAAGCATACGATTCATGGGGAAATAAAGAAATAGACGGAACGGAACGTGTGCGCGATCTTTCCAAGGAACAGGAAGAGGAAGAACTTTACATATTTAAGTTAACATATTTAACTTAACATATATAATATAACATATATAATATACATAATATATACAATACAAACCAAACCCGATTTCATTTTATATATATATACATATGATGTGTATTATATATGATATGTATAATATAAACGATGCGAATCAAAGCCTATTTCGGTCAGATCTGAAATGAATAAAGAAATAGAATTTTAGAGATAAGGAATAAACCATGGATAAATCCAAGCAACCTTTTCGTAAATACAAGCGATCCCTTCGTAGGCGTTTGTCCCCAATTGGATCGGGGGATCGAATCGATTATAGAAACATGAGTTTAATTAGTCGATTTATTAGTGAACAAGGAAAAATATTATCTAGACGGGTGAATAAATTGACCTTGAAACAACAACGATTAATTACTATTGCTATAAAACAAGCTCGTATTTTATCTTTGTTACCTTTTCTTAATAATGAGAAACAATTTGAGAGAGCCGAGTCGATCCCCAGAACTTCTGGTCCTAGAACCAGAAATAAATAAACATACTCGTCAATTGACTCAAAACTCCAATCGGAACTCAAGCTCAGATTGATGTTTTGTTCAAAAGGCCTAGAATCCCGATTTATTTCTTGTGTTATAAGAAATAAAAAATGGGGGAAGAAGAAATCTTTTTTTTATTGAAACATGTTCGTTCATTCCTATTACTTATCTTACTTAATTTTTTTTATTCGATCTTTTCCCGGAGTTCATTCTCCGGGGAATTCTGTTTCAATTTCAATCATTTCTGTATTATATTTTATAATATCATATCCTTTATTTGATAATCTTATTGGAAATCATGTAAAGACAATTCTTATTTGATATAGATATTTGCGCAAGTATTTTACGATTAAGAAGCAATTGCTTCTTGTACAGATTTGGTATTAATCTACTATAATTATAGAATACCTTATTCTCACGAATTACTGCATTTATTCGAGTGATCCACAAACTACGAAAATCCCTCTTTTGCCTGCCTCTATCTCGATGAGAGGAAACCAAAGCTCTCATTTTCTGTTGAGTAGTCGTTCGAGTAAGTCTTGAATGAGCCCCAATAAAGGTTGATGCAAATAAACGAATTTTTGTTCGACGTTTCCGAGCTGTATATCCTCGTCTAACTCTGGTCATTGAATCAAATTAAACCTTAATGAATAACTAATTGATTTCTCTTCTTTCAGTCATCCTTTACCCCCCGTCAATTAATAACAAAACGGATTATTCCAATATATAAAATATAAATTCCAATGGCTTTTGCTACTATGACTTTCCCCAACCACGATTTTTTATTCCTTCCAGGCATTTTACCTGGAAATAAGAAATTCTAACGATACCAAATAAAAAAAAATAGTGGGTTCCATCGTTTCTATGGTTACTTTTTTTTTTAAACGGTGAGGTCCTCTCTATACACCGGAGCCTCTTCTTTCATTTTATCAAATGTTATTGTTAACTTGTATAGTTCACACTCTTTGGCTCTACCCATCAATTATACAGTAATAGTTCTTTTCACAATAAGAGTTATTCATACAGTGACGGCATTTAATTATGAAAGTTGGCTAGGTAGCTGACCCTCTTAGTCCGTTCTTTCAAGAATAGGAGTATAACCTTTTTGCTTCTTATAATACCATTTCCTCCGCTTAATGGATAACCATTTGCCCCCAATGGAGAATTGCTTTTCATCTCAAATCTAGGTGATTGGATTTGCACCAATGTAAACCATAAATTCCAAACACAATATAGGTATATGATAGATCTTCTCTATCTATCCTATTCATTGGTACTGGTCATTGATACTGGAAAATTGTCTCATTTGTTCGAACTCATGATCTGAACGAGTCGCACATACACCCTAGTGCATGTTCCTCGACGCTGAGGACATCCTCTAAGAGCGGGAGATTTCGTGACATTTCTTATTGGCTGTCTTGTGTTTCTAATAAGTTGTTTAATAGTTGGCATGTCGTATGTATATATAGAATTCTAGAATGGAATGGGTTGGTTTAGATCGATCTTAACCTGATGATTGATGATCATGAATTTTTTTTTCTATTCAATATCAAATCGCAGAAAATTCGAATTATGGTTTGAAATGGATTTACATGAAATTCCTAGTATTTTCATTTTCGACCGCTACAAGATCAACAATGCCATGAACTTGGGCTTCTGTTGCTGACATAAAAACATCTCTTTCCATGTCTTCGGATACAACCCATAAAGGATTACCCGTTCTTTGTACATAAACCTTTGTGAGGGTTTCGCGAAGTTTCAGTAGTTCTTCCGCTTCCAGGATAAATTCGCCTGCTTGTGCTTCATAAAAAGAACTAGCAGGTTGGTGAATCATAACCCTGATGATATTGATATAACATCATGAACGGTTCTTCTATCTTGCATGATTGGGCTAAAGTAAGGGATAAAAAAATATAAGAAAAAAAAAAATAGAATTGTACAACCGTACGGGCATCTTTTGTGCATACGGCTCCACAATGGAATTTACTTTTTCTTTTTCTTCTCTTCTATTCTATTGAAGAAAGAAATAGAATCCATCCGATCCAGATCGTTGAATGATCCATTTACCACCCTTCCTTTCGTAGGAGTAAAAAAAAATACTATGATGGTTCTGTTGCTTTATATATTTATTTTGTCTGTGATTTAGCAATACCAAAGTTCCTTTCTGATACGATCAAATAAGGAAAAAAATGATCTTTTTTTTTTTTTCATTTTTGTACTTTTTCTTTCATAACATAAATATCAGAAAGAGAATTCTGGTGTGGAAAAGAATGGTTTGTGACGCTGAAATGTACCCCCGACACATAAGATCAAATCCGAAATGACCTCTGTTTCATACTACTATCTCGACATAAAATCTCATGTTATGAAAAAAACAATAATGGTTTGCTCATATCGAACTCGAAGTGCCATGCTATTATTACTTATTATTCATATTCAATATGGGAAGGCATAGTATTCCTTTTTTTTTTTTCAAATAAAAAAACTCATTGGCGCCAAGCGTGAGGGAATGCTAGACGTTTGGTAATTTCTCCTCCGACCAGAATGAAAGATCCCATTGAAGCGGCTAATCCCATGCATATTGTATGCACATCGGGTGGCACAAATTGCATAGTATCATAAATGGCTATTCCTGGTATTACCCATCCGCCGGGAGAGTTTATAAATAAATAAAGATCCCTAGTATCATCTTCTATACTGAGATATACCATGAGACCAACAAGTTGATTCGAGATCTCGCTATCAACTTCTTGGCCTAAAAAAAGTAATCTTTCTCGATAAAGTCGGTTGATTAGGACAAAATTGGTTCCCTTAGGAACCGTACGTGCACCTTTGGATGCATACGGTTCAAAAAAAAATTGCGAAAAAAAAGAATCAATGTGTCGATTCCAGTTCTATTTCTTTTTTTTTCTGTAACAGGTTTTTGTTTTTCTAATGAAGGGGGTTTTCTTCTTCTATTTTTCAAAAAACATAAAATGAGTTTTTGTTCCCTTACCTATAAAAAAAAGAATTTACTGAACTTATTGAACTAACCTCTCATTGATGTATTGTTTCATCGAGATTCAAATCACGATGTCATTTTATTGTTCCTGAATGGGCCCTTTTCATTTTTTTAGGTTCATGTTTGTTCTACTCCGGGAAAAGATCTACCCGAATTCTATTTGTACATATAGGACAAATGATCTCAGTACCACTTTTTTTGTTACGACTTCTTTTTCAATTTGTTTCATGTCTTCTCCAAACTATTCGATGTATTCATCATACTATTCCATTGGTTGGCAGTTTGAGATCGCTCCTATAGTAAGTATAAGAGTCGTTTATGATACAAGTGATAATCGTACATATATTATCAATTTGTTACCAATTTGGTATTTTCTGAACGGAGCCTGGAGACTTTATTTTATCAGTCCAAGTCAACCATAAATTCTTCTAATTGATAATATTGATCCCCAATATAAATTGATCTAATTGTACTTCACGCTCCAAATGATTGATGGTTCACTCAATCTCAATACAATATTTCTTGGGCGAAACAGAGGATATCTCGATCGGGGGAGAGAACGGGTAAATCCCATATGACCCAATATGTCTGACAAGTCGCACTATACGTCAACCCAAACTGCATCTTCCTCTCCAGGACTCCGAAAAGGTACTTTTGGAACACCAATGGGCATTAAATTAAAGAAAAAAAATTAAGTACTATACTTCACTTTAATATGGAAACGTAACAATGGGTTTATTGTCTTCATCCTTTTTTCTGTTTATTCTATTTTCTAGATAGATTGATTGGAAGGTTTATAGAGTAAGATAGAATGAATAAAGAAAAATTTTAACGAACGGAGCAATCGATCGTTCGAATGATAAACAAGTATCTATGCATTCGTTCCCACAAAATGGGACCAATTCTCCCATTGCGTATTGGTACTTATCGGGTATAGAATAGATCTGCTTCTCTTTGTTCTTATGAACAGAATTGTTCCGTTATTTTCAATGGAACGGAATAAATATTAACTCTTTCTCATACAGAATCCACTGAAAAGGTTAGGTACTTAGGTACATAGTATAGTCCTTTCCAATGCGATAAAATAAGGTGACATAGTGTCTATTTATCTTTGATAAAGGGGTATTTCCATGGGTTTGCCTTGGTATCGTGTTCATACTGTCGTATTGAATGATCCCGGTCGATTGCTTTCTGTCCATATAATGCATACAGCTCTAGTTTCTGGTTGGGCCGGTTCGATGGCTCTATACGAATTAGCGGTTTTTGACCCCTCTGACCCTGTTCTTGATCCAATGTGGAGACAAGGTATGTTCGTTATACCCTTCATGACTCGTTTAGGAATAACCAATTCGTGGGGTGGTTGGAGTATTTCAGGAGGAACTATAACGAATCCGGGTATTTGGAGTTATGAAGGTGTCGCAGGGGCACATATTGTGTTTTCTGGCTTGTGCTTCTTGGCAGCTATCTGGCATTGGGTGTATTGGGATCTAGAAATATTCTGTGATGAGCGTACGGGAAAACCTTCTTTGGATTTGCCCAAGATCTTTGGAATTCATTTATTTCTCTCAGGGGTGGCTTGCTTTGGCTTTGGCGCATTTCATGTAACAGGTTTGTATGGTCCTGGAATATGGGTGTCCGATCCTTATGGACTAACTGGAAAAGTACAATCTGTAAATCCAGCGTGGGGCGCGGAAGGTTTTGATCCTTTTGTTCCGGGAGGAATAGCCTCTCATCATATTGCAGCGGGTACATTGGGCATATTAGCGGGTCTATTCCATCTTAGTGTCCGTCCGCCTCAACGTCTATACAAAGGATTACGTATGGGAAATATTGAAACTGTACTTTCTAGTAGTATCGCTGCTGTTTTTTTTGCAGCTTTCGTTGTTGCTGGAACTATGTGGTATGGTTCAGCAACTACCCCAATCGAATTATTTGGTCCCACTCGTTATCAGTGGGATCAGGGATACTTTCAGCAAGAAATATATCGAAGAGTTAGCGCCGGACTAGCCGAAAATCTGAGTTTATCGGAAGCTTGGTCTAAAATTCCCGAAAAATTAGCTTTTTATGATTACATTGGTAATAATCCGGCAAAAGGGGGATTATTCAGAGCAGGCTCAATGGACAACGGGGATGGAATAGCTGTTGGATGGTTAGGACACCCCGTCTTTAGAGATAAAGAAGGGCGCGAGCTTTTTGTACGTCGTATGCCTACTTTTTTTGAAACATTTCCGGTAGTTTTAGTAGATGGAGACGGAATTGTGAGAGCCGATGTTCCTTTTAGAAGGGCAGAATCAAAGTATAGTGTTGAACAAGTAGGTGTAACTGTCGAGTTCTATGGTGGCGAACTCAATGGAGTTAGTTATGGTGATCCTGCTACTGTAAAAAAATACGCTAGACGTGCCCAATTAGGTGAAATTTTTGAATTAGATCGGGCTACTTTGAAATCCGATGGTGTTTTTCGTAGCAGTCCAAGGGGTTGGTTCACTTTTGGGCATGCTACGTTTGCTTTGCTCTTCTTTTTTGGACACATTTGGCATGGTGCTAGAACCTTGTTCAGAGATGTTTTTGCTGGTATTGATCCAGATTTGGATGCTCAAGTGGAATTTGGAACATTTCAAAAACTTGGGGATCCAACTACAAGGAGACAAGTAGTCTGATACAACATTGCTCTGGTATCTTTCGCCTCTATTTTTTTTTGATTTGACATAAGGTACCGGAGAAATCTTGATTTGAATCACCATTTATTCTTTGACTCTTTACTTTTCTTTATATGGTAAATGATCCAAAACAAAATGAATAGGTGTGGAAGCTATAATTGTAAACCACGATCGAATCTATGGAAGCATTGGTTTATACATTCCTTTTAGTCTCGACTTTAGGGATAATTTTTTTCGCTATCTTTTTTCGAGAACCGCCTAAGGTTCCGACTAAAACTAAAAAAATGAAATAATTTTTCATTATCTCAATTGAAGTAATGAGCCTCCCAATATGGGAGACTCATTACTTCAACTAGTCCCCGTGTTCTTCGAATGGATCTCTTAGTTGTTGAGAGGGTTGCCCAAAAGCGGTATATAAGGCGTACCCAGTAAAGCTTACAAGTAAACCAGATATGGAGATGGCGACTAGGGTTGCTGTTTCCATTTTTAGATAATTTCAAGATCACAATGGATCTACGATAAGATCGTTTATTTACAACTACAACGGAATGGTATACAAAGTCAACAGATCTCAACCAATGAATAGTATTTTATGGCTACACAAACCGTTGAGGGTAGTTCTAGATCTGGGCCAAGACGAACTACTGTAGGGAATTTATTGAAACCATTGAATTCGGAATATGGTAAAGTAGCACCGGGCTGGGGGACTACACCACTTATGGGGGTCGCAATGGCTCTATTTGCGATATTCCTATCTATTATTTTGGAAATTTATAATTCTTCCGTTTTACTGGATGGAATTTCAATGAGTTAGGTTCATAAGAACTAGAAAGTCCTAGTTTTTCAATCAAAAAAATTACTTTACTTAAGAAAGACTCGGATTTCTAGACCATTCTGGTAGTTCGACCGTGAGATTTATTTGTTTCGGTATTTCCGGAATATGAGTGTGTGACTTGTTATAATTGATCCTATTGATAATACAGAAAATGGGCCTGTCATCTCTATCAAGATGATTCTACCTCGTCGGATATTTATTCTAGTATCTGGAGCACGGAATATATAGAATAGATCAAGAAAAGAAATATTTGAACTATGATTCATACCTACTATTTACTATTCAGACTTCGCAACCGGACTCAAAAAAAATTCAAATAGGTATTTCCTAAATCAAACGATTTTTCTTCTTTCAGTTTGAACAAAGGACAAATGTTTCTCTAGATTTTGTTGAGTCATTACATCCATTCATTGAATAAGTGATCATCAAACGGTTCTTACTCAGAGAACCTTTGAGTTTAGCTTGAGGCTTTGCTTGATTAAATCATCGTGGTTCTAGTATGAATCTGAGGTTTCAATTGATTCATAGGGTCTCAACAAGGGAATTCCTGTCGATAGCAAAACTATTATTAATCTGCATTACGCACAAAAAAACAACAAATCAAATCAAATAACAAATAAAAAAATAGGGAAGAGAAGATTCAAGAGGCCTGTACCGATCAACATAAAGAAAGACGGATGAGCCAACTTGATATTTTTGGCATTATCATCACAAAGAAGAGATTCCGGATTTTTGTTACTTCGTATCTTTGGGGCAAATCGAATCAAGTGGCTAAGAAGTTTTGAACTTTCTATTACATATCCGTTGAAATCAGTATTTGTGTGTTTCCGCTTGAGCCGTACGAGATGAAATTCTCATATACGGTTCTCAGAGGGGGAATTCCTTTGGATTACCTATCTCAATAAGGTATATGATTGGTTTGAGGAACGTCTCGAGATTCAGGCGATTGCGGATGATATAACTAGTAAATATGTTCCTCCTCATGTCAACATATTTTATTGTTTAGGGGGGATCACACTTACTTGTTTTTTAGTACAAGTAGCTACAGGTTTTGCTATGACTTTTTACTATCGTCCAACCGTTACAGAAGCTTTTTCCTCTGTTCAATACATAATGACTGAGGCCAATTTTGGTTGGTTAATTCGATCAGTTCATCGATGGTCAGCAAGTATGATGGTTCTAATGATGATCCTGCACGTATTTCGTGTATATCTCACAGGTGGGTTTAAAAAACCCCGCGAATTAACTTGGGTTACAGGTGTGGTTTTAGCTGTATTGACTGCATCTTTTGGTGTAACTGGTTATTCCTTACCTCGGGACCAAATTGGTTATTGGGCAGTAAAAATCGTGACAGGTGTACCTGAAGCTATTCCTGTAATAGGATCACCTTTGGTAGAGTTATTACGTGGAAGTGCTAGTGTGGGCCAATCCACTTTGACTCGTTTTTATAGTTTACACACTTTTGTATTGCCTCTTCTTACTGCCGTATTTATGTTAATGCACTTTCCAATGATACGTAAGCAAGGTATTTCGGGTCCTTTATAGAGAAGACAGATCATAGATATTTGTAATTGATCATATATCATATCGGGAAGGAACAATATTATTTCATTGCTACAAATATGGATTATTGAAAAAATAAGACATGTTATTTGGATACTTCTCTTCAACTACGAAGTATTGTATTTCTTAATTGATACGAATAGTTGAAGTGGATTTTCCGAAGAGAGGATGGATTATGGGAGTGTGTGACTTGAACTATTAATTGGGCCATGCAGATATATGATTTTATCCGCCACGTTGGAATTCATAACCAAATGTGTCTCCGCATCCAACCACCACGTGAGTCCCCCCATGTAGCAGAGGATAGGCAGGTTCGTTTGAGGAGAATCTTTTCTATGATCATACCCGAATCATGTCATGCATGAACAGGCTCCGTAAGATCCCGTAGAATAGAATAAGTGATGTGGCATGATCCAATGTTCTATCTATTCCACTTACTTAATTTTATTTATA